CGGAATCGAACCGATGACCATCGCATTACAAATGCGATGCTCTAACCTCTGAGCTAAGCGGGCGGATATAAGAGCAATAGTGTATAGGAATACAGGAAACTATCGGATCTTAGCTATTACCTAGTGATTCTTCTTCTTTTTTTATTTCATTTATTGATTATTTTGATTATTTAAAGATTATTTAAATTTATTCTCTTTTTTAGTTATATGTTATATATTTTTTGTTATATATTTTAGATTCTATTTAGATATATACTAGATCTAAATAGAAATTCTATTCCATATTCATATATATGAAAATAAAATATCAATATATCAATGAAATTCTATTTTTATATTTTGAAATGAAAAAAAAAAGAATGAATATCGACCGTTACACTACTCCAAGCTGCACTGTAAAAATGAAGGAGGAGGAAAGGCATATATATATGTGGTATATATCTATCCATATTGAATTGCGGATACATCAATGATAAAATCATTTCGTATTGAAACAAATAAGGTTCATCCAATAGAGATGAAATGATAGAATATAGAATAGAGGGTGGGCAAAAAAAGAAAATAGCAGCATACACTTTTTCAATATAGGAATCATTACCTAATGAATTAAATAGTGTCAAGATAAATGAAAGAGTTGGATGGAATTCCAACTGGATCCTTGTCTCAAAGGAAAGGGGGATATGGCGAAATTGGTAGACGCTACGGACTTGATTGGATTGAGCCTTGGTATGGAAACCTGCTAAGTGGTAACTTCCAAATTCAGAGAAACCCTGGAACTAAAAATGGGCAATCCTGAGCCAAATCTTTGTTTTGAGAGAAAAAACGATGGAAAATGAGAATAAGAAGGGATAGGTGCAGAGACTCAATGGAAGCTGTTCTAACGAATGAAATTGACTACGTTACGTTAGTAGCTAAAATCCTTCTATTGAAATGACAGAAAGGATAACTTTATATACCTAATACGTACGTATACATATTGACATAGCAAACGATTAATCACAACCCAAATCTTAGATTGAATCCTATTCTGTATCTCTATATATGAGATATGAAAATAGAAATCTTCTATTTCTTTATATTATATATTTTCATATATTTTAGTATATATATATTCATTATAGATTCTATTTCTATTCTAATAGCTAATAGAATTAATAGAATTGATTTCTGAATTCTATTATTCTAATTATTCTAGAATAGAATAGTAGAACTCTCTTATGAACTTAATGAAATAATATATTCTTTTTTATATCTTTTATTTCTTTCATATTTAGATTACTATTAATATGAGTAATAGTATGAGATAAGGATCTATAGAAACCCTCTATTTCTATTATTCTATATAATTAGAATAATAGAGATCAAAAAATATATGAAAAATTGAAGAGTTATTGTGAATCAATTCTAATTGAAGTTGAAAAAAGAATCGAATTCGAATATTCAGTGATCAAATGATTCATTCCAGAGTTTGATAGATCTTTAGAAGATTAATTGGACGAGAATAAAGAGAGAGTCCCATTTTACATGTCAATACCGACTACAATGAAATTTATAGTAAGAGGAAAATCCGTCGAATTTTTAAATCGTGAGGGTTCAAGTCCCTCTATCCCCAATAAAAAGCCCATTTTACTTCCTCACTTTTTATTTATCCTCATCCTCTTTCTTTTTTTTTTTTTTTCATCAGTGGAACTCAGTTTAAACAAACTGAAATATCTTTCTCATTTCATTCACTCTGTTCTTTCACAAATGGATCCGAATAGAAATCTTCGGATCTTTTTCCAATCCAATCTCATTTGTTTTGTATATTTGTATAATACAATATGAACATATATGTTCAAGGAATCTCCGTTATTGAATTATTCATAGTCCATATTTTTTTACTTACATTTACAAACAAAGAAAGTCTTCTTTTTGAAGATCTCCTAAATTCATTGACATAGATATAAGTATTCTGCTAAGATGATGCACGGGAAATGGTTGGGATAGCTCAGTTGGTAGAGCAGAGGACTGAAAATCCTTGTGTCACCAGTTCAAATCTGGTTCCTGACACGTGAATAATGTATCGGATAGATATTCATACCTCATACAAATGAAATTAATTCATTGAGACGGATCGGAATAGATATTCTTTACTTTCTTTTTCATTTGTATTTTTTTACTCTCTGTTCATACTTTTCTTATTCCAAAAGTATGTTAAATTTTTGTATATATCTCAAATTTAATAGCTAAAAAAAATTAGCTAAAAGAATTCAATCAAAGAGTGGAAGGACAGGATCTGCTCATACGAAATGTATATTATATGATATCCTCCCAATTGGGGAATAGCAATGAGAACCTCTTTTTCTTTTTTTATTTTAGCCCCTCCACAATACGAATGAAAGTCCAGTTACTCTTTTTCATCTAGAAGGGAAATGCCAAGATGCTCATTGAATGATAAAAAACCGCTTTTTTACTTATACGACACGACTCCAGATTTCATTTTAATTTAAATCAATGAGCA